ATGGGAAATATAGGTATGTGATAGATACTATCTTGATTCCATATTTTTATGCTTTTTACTTATGAAGGGCAACAAAAGAAACAATAGGTTTTATTATCCTACATGTTCCATTAGTAACACTCCCTTGATACTTTCCAAGGGTGTCACTGCCTATTTTATTTTGCTTGTGCTTAATGTTTCCCGATTCTACTAGAAATCATATACGAACTTGTTATAGATGTATTTATTGGATTGGTTCATCAATAGTGTTGGGTCAGAATCCCCCCCCTTTTTTTTGACTCTGCACCATTGATTCCACTATTATTAGTGAGCAATAATGGAATAATTCCTTCATATTCATAGAGATAGGGGACATAATTCACATGGATATAGTAAGTCTCGCTTGGGCTGCTTTAATGGTAGTCTTTACATTTTCCCTTTCACTCGTAGTATGGGGAAGAAGTGGACTCTAAGGGTACTACTAATTGAGTTGAGGAATCAAATCAAACTGTCTCAATTGTTTTATAAATCATTCTCGTTTTTAACTTTAACTATTGAGAAAATATTAATTTTAAAATAGTAATGAAATTTAAATAAAAATATCTTTATTTCGAAATTCCATTGGATTCTGGTGGAATAATGTATTATATGAATAATACCCTTTCAATCAAACAGATATTTCAATGATTCCCATGTTCGTATTTCGAAAGTAAAGGGGATACAAATGATAGGAAATTTCTTCCAACCGAATTCTTACTAAATTTTCTATTTTGGTGAACCGGCTCTTACCAGAATTATATATGGACAACGAGGAACAACGGACCCTTTTTATTTGTTTCCCTCTTTACTTTACTGTTCAGAGAGAAAGCCGTTCTGTTATTAAGTGGATACGCACTTTCTATGGGAAACAACATAGACATAGCGATTGTCCAACGAGATACTACGCATAATAAGATCTTGCCTTGGGCAAGTCACATATTGCGCATTTACTTTATTATTGTATAAATTGGATTTATGCTTTATCAACTCGTTTCATATCATGGTTCAAACGTTACAAATCGATGAGGTTTACTACTCCTTTTCGAAATCCGAAGAAGTTCCCATAGAACTCCTTGAATCATCTGTCAACGGCTCAATCAATTACTTCTTCGGAATGCGAAAAAACAAAAAAAAGATTACTTGGTTTTTTTTTATTAATATATGTCTATACCATTTTTCCTTCATTGATTTGATTCTTTCGATGGATACCGGGATTCATATTGGAAATAATCAGAAATCTAGGAATTAGAACCGTAAGAGTTGCCTCTCGATTTTTTGATTGGAATCAATACAAATCAAATAGATGAAGCAAAGAAATAGAATTGGGGTGCTATGTACATTACATATATGTAATTGATATCTACATATATGAATATGAAGATACATATTTTAGATTGATCTATATTAAGCCTCTATCTTTATACAGTACAACTTTATACACTACAATAACAGTAAGAAATAGTATGGTAGAAAGAAATATATGAATCTTTCTACCATACTATCGGATCTCATAGAATACTGCTGATTCTAGTCCGCTCATTTCATTTAAGACGCGAAATTGGAATCCTTTTGATTTTATTTCTTCAATCATTGATAAGAACTAAGGAGTCAAGTTTCATTCAAATTAATCATTTTGACTGACTGTTTTTACGTAAATGATAAGTAAAAAAGCAGTAGGAACTAGAATGAACAGTGCAGTAGCAATAAATGCGAGAATATTGACTTCCATAATCTCATCGTTTCGTTTTTTTTACTTCGCAATAACTCGGGATTTAATCCCATAGAGATGAGAAATCTTTCACCTGTAAATTCAATGGGATGAATTATATCTCGATGATATTGAATCAGATCAATATCATGAATAACAATATCTGAGCTATCAAATCGATTCATCGTCGAGAATTGAATAGTATAACATAGGAGGATCTTTTATCCATACCGAATCCAAAATTGGATTCCTGATCTAATCTAATCAAGAATTCCTTTATTTATCATTCTTTTCCATTCTTTCTTTCTTTTCTATAACCTACCACCTTCCTTGTACAATTATCTGATGAAGTATCATCTGACCGTTTTTCCACTTCCATTGGTTACAAACCCAAACAAACAATAGAAGTAAAATGTAAAAAAAGACTGAGTTAAGTTCTAAACTCCGTTTTTTTAATGATCTAATTTTCTTGGAAGACAAAGAAGTGTGATAAAGATGAGTCCCAGTCTAAAAGATCTAATATTCCATCAAATTCACTATTTTAGAATTTGTTCTTTTTTCGATGGGATCTTTACCTTAGAAAGGAAAAAAAAAATGATTCATTCCCTTGCTAAGAGGGGCGGGATCCTTGTTTGATCTTTCTTTTATTAATATCCTCTTTCCTTGGATTAGGACTGGGACGCATATATCAAAAGTTCAGTGTGCAATTTGAATGAGATAAATTGTTTCAAATTCAAATTAGTAACTGAGATTACACACAATCGGAACCAGAAAAAGAGATAGGTTTAATCTGAAAAGTATTCTATCAGGGTAACTATGTTAAATTCATTTTGTAGCGTACAAGAAATGAATTCCATTTGTGTATGTGCTTCCAGGAAACATAGGGTATTCTATTCCATTACACGGATCGGGAACAATCGAAAAAGTCCGACCCAGTATGGTATCTCTTGGAATTCTGAATATGATGCTACCAATAATTGTACTAATCCACATATGTCTCTCTCCCACCAATCGGTACTAGTTGAAGTAATGGAAATTCTCGGATTTGTTTGATGAGAAATGCGAAACGAAAAAGCAAAAAAAAAGAAATAAGGATTTCCGTTGGGAATGAAATTCTGCTCCTTGTCCTCTTTTTCACAGAAAATGGAGAGATGAATTGAGTGTTTATTGGATCCGTCGGGACTGACGGGGCTCGAACCCGCAGCTTCCGCCTTGACAGGGCGGCGCTCTGACCAATTGAACTACAATCCCAGGGAAATAAGGTGTATAGCATACATATTCTTATGATTTCATTCAAACCATTTCTATTTAGAATCGCCGTGTTGTAACATAGACGCGAATGATATATTGATATCCACATGGATACGCACTTTAGTGAGAGCGGCATGGATTAATCCTTTCGTTATTGTCAAATCGATTGATAATCAATCTTTCAATGAACAAAAAGAGTCTTTTTTTTTCTTTACTCTTTTCCTTAGACTTTATACTTACAAATCCTGATATGAATCTAGATCATTAGCAAGATCCGCATTTGTGGGAACAAATAAAAATAAATAGAGCAAATAAGAAGTAGGGATATATCATAAAGTTTTCTTTTTTTTTATTCCTCCTTATCAGGAATTTCTGGAAAACAAATGGGTTATATCATTTCATGGTGGATCAGCGAATTATTGGGCCGAGCTGGATTTGAACCAGCGTAGACATATTGCCAACGAATTTACAGTCCGTCCCCATTAACCGCTCGGGCATCGACCCAGGAAGAATCAATTCTAGGCTTATTGATAATCCATGATCAACTTCCTTTCGTAGTACCCTACCCCCAGGGGAAGTCGAATCCCCGCTGCCTCCTTGAAAGAGAGATGTCCTAAACCACTAGACGATGGGGGCATGCATGCTTGCCCGACCGCCATCATACTATGCTCATAGTATGAACAGTTTTTTTTAATTGTCAATATAATGTAATGGTATGACTAGATCCGACGGATCTTTCTGTCTTTCATGATTCCATAGAATTTTTTGATTCGTCATTTCTATTCATGAATCATTCATTCTAAGCGCCATTCTATATAGAAATCTATTAATAAATCTATTATATAAATCTATAAATAGATATTACTATATTAGATAGTACTATATTAAATATTCTATATTAAATATTAATATTTAAATAAAAATAATAAATATATTAAATAATAATAAATTTCTATAGATAAATTTATATATAGAAATAGAAAATAATACGAAGGATAGGATCCTTTCAGGGAATGATTTGTCCGCCAGAAAAAGGGTTAAACTCCATTTCTTCCACTTTCATTCATTGATTCACTCGTTGTTAAGATGAGATATGCCCATCTCACACTAAGCCAGGAAATTAACAAACGATAAATCTGAGGGGATCAACAAGTTATCGAAAATGGTTTTTTCTTTAAGAATTTGCTTCAGGGGACAAGTAGAATCTCTTCATCACATGATTCGATGAAATATCTTGGATCTATGTCGAATTGGTAGGTACATGTATCAATCAAGTGAATTTCGTTCTGATAGGGGTCAATTCAATAAAAGAAAAGTAATTCGAGTCAGTCTTGAAATAATTCATTGCATTGATATTTATCAAATTCAATATCAATAAACCATTCTTACCCTAGGGAAATCAAATTTCTCGTTCCCGAATGGGCCGCTAGTTACTATGAGTCTATTGCATGTACTTATGTATATAATATATGTACATAGATCTATCTTATCCGCATAATGATTCATTCAGGAATTGAATCAAACGCGCCCTTTTAACTCAGCGGTAGAGTAACGCCATGGTAAGGCGTAAGTCATCGGTTCAAATCCGATAAGGGGCTTTCGATTTTTTCATAAAACTCCAGTCTTAGTATTCATATTTGAGCGGAGAATAGAGATATTGTTGATATTGATATTTGTAATAAAAAAAAAGTAACCAACTGTATAACTGAATTAGAATAATAACTTATTCTAATTCAATTAGAGTATAGTAGTTATAAAGTTGAACATTTGTTTATTATATTATAATGAATAATGAGAATGAATAATGATAAGTCGTCTCTTGAATTGCCAAATATTCCTATTTTCCATTATTCCAATCAAATCCATTGTAAAGATTAGAAATCAACAAAAGAAAAAGTAAGTGGACCTGACCCATTGAATCATGACTATATCCACTATTCTGATATTAAAATTCGATAGAGATGAAATTGGAACAGTGGGTCTTTTTTTATTTCATTTCTTTGGACTCCGCAAGAATTTGTCG